AGAGGGCCATGGTGCCGGGGGGCTACCCAATAACCATCGGTACAGGCATTATAAGGTTTTTTAAAATTAATGTATACTTTACTTATGAGAGCTGGCCTGTTGAGCGTTGTTGCTTGATGTTATAAAATGCGTTAAGTTTATTAATGTAATATAAAAATATTAATGCTGATTTAAGATCTCCTGGTTTAGGGGTTTAACAGGAACATAATGATCTTTCGGTGTAGGGGGGTAGGGGGGTTTACCGCGCGGAAGCCGGGGAGATAACACAGGTATTTGTGAAGTGAATATTAGACTTTATGCACTTGATATCCAAATATGTGATTCTTTATAGAATATCATTTCACCATGATACATGGGTTCTCTGGAATTCAAGATCCAGTTCGACCTTGTTAGATTTCTTTGCTTGCACTTGTATATGCAAGCTGAAAGGAAAAAAAAAAAAGGAGAACCCTATGCATATAAGAGAACGCCCGGCTTGGTGGGTAACGAGCAATAAGATTGACACCATTAACCAGATGCTTTACATTCGGCTTTCAGGGGCTGGTTTCTTAAGGATAGCCCTCGACTTAGGAACCAAATGCCAGGAATAGTTCACGAGATGTTACCTAATACGATATTTGCCCCTCACCATCAATAAGAGTATGCCTACTGATAAATCGTTGGTCGGTTCTTACTACATTAAGTAGGACTGATGCTGAAAGTTGGTGGGTAAAGACGGAGCCCGTGTTAGTTGGAGTTTTATTAACATAGCAATTGCCTAAGTTAAAACAACCTAGTTGGTTATTATCACGTGTTTAGCTTACGTAAACCTTGGGTTTATGCTGATATATGAGGGCTTAAATTCACTTATGTTGATAATACATATGATGTACTACTCATCATACAGGTATTGTATATATGGGTAAATACATAATATGCAATATTATACATAGATGTATTATAACACTAATTTGCTGAGATACAATATTCATTATTGTACATATTAGTGGGCGTCAGAGGGTAGTTTAACTTAGAATCTTAGCTTTGGGAGTTAAGGGTGGGAGTTAAAATCTCCTCTCTCTGAGCACTAGGGAGGGTTTTAACCTCCGACTTCCGGATTACAAGACCGGCGCTCTGGCGCTGAGCTACTAGGGCAGGCTCATTCAAGGGCTTTATTTTCGGCCCAACCGGCTAAGGGGGCGAGGACTAGGAAGATGGTGAAGTAAATCACAGAGGCAACTTGGCCGATAACGATAAATGGGTGTTCTACAGGCATGCCCCCAATTCAGGTGAGGATAAGTATGTCTGCTACCAGGGTTCAGAATAAGAATTGAGTTAGTGGTCGAAAGGTTAGTCCGCGCTGTTTGGAGGTGTGGAGGATCGGGACAACTATGAGGACGAGGATTGAGAATAAAAGGGCGAGTACCCCTCCTAGTTTATTGGGGATAGATCGGAGAATTGCATAGGCGAATAAGAAGTACCACTCGGGCTTGATGTGTGGTGGGGTAACTAGGGGGTTGGCTGGTGTGAAATTGTCCGGGTCTCCTAGGAGGTTAGGTGCGAAAAGAGCTAGGGTTGTTAGGCCAAGCAATATAGCTACGAAACCGAGGAGGTCTTTGTAGGAGAAGTAGGGGTGGAATGAGATTTTGTCGGCGTCGGAGTTAATCCCTGCTGGGTTATTGGACCCGGTTTCATGTAGAAATAGAAGGTGAAGTACTGTGGCGGCTGCAATAACGAAGGGGAATAGGAAGTGAAAGGCGAAAAATCGGGTTAGGGTGGCGTTGTCTACAGAAAACCCGCCTCAAATTCATTGTACAAGGGCACCTCCCACGTAAGGGACAGCGGAGAGGAGGTTTGTGATTACAGTGGCTCCTCAGAAGGATATCTGCCCTCATGGAAGAACGTAGCCTACAAAGGCAGTCATTATAGTTAGAAGTAGTAATACTACTCCAATATTTCAGGTTTCTTTATATAGGTAGGACCCGTAGTAGAGTCCTCGGGCGATATGTATATAAATACAGATAAAGAAGAAAGATGCTCCGTTAGCGTGGATATTCCGGATGAGTCAGCCGTAACTTACATCTCGGCAGATATGGCATACAGAGGAAAAAGCTGTTGAAATATCGGAGGTGTAGTGTATGGCTAGGAAGAGTCCGGTAAGAATTTGGGTGGCCAAACATAGGCCTAAGAGTGAACCAAAGTTTCATCATACTGAGATATTAGAGGGGGCAGGGAGGTCGACTAGTGCGTCATTAGCAATTTTTAGGAGTGGGTGGGTTTTTCGGAGGTTGGCCATTAGGTTCTTGTAGTTGAATAACAACGGTGGTTTTTCAAGTCATTAGTTTCGGTTAAAGTCCGAGCAGGAATTATGACTTATCTTGTGTCTTTATTTCTTTTTGGGTTGGTTTTAGGGCTTGTGGCTGTTGCTTCTAACCCTGCCCCATACTTTGCTGCCTTGGGGTTGGTTGTAGCGGCAGGCGTGGGATGTGGGGTTTTGGTCGGTCACGGGGGGTCTTTCTTATCATTGGTATTATTTTTGATTTATTTAGGAGGGATGCTCGTAGTGTTCGCTTATTCAGCGGCTTTGGCTGCTGAGCCTTTTCCTGAGTCTTGGGGGGATCGTTCGGTTTTAGGGTATGTAGTGGTATATACAGTGGGGGTGGTGTTGGTAGCGGGTTGGTTTTGGGGTGGATGGTATGAAACCTCGTGGGTGGCGGTAGATGAATTTAAGGAGTTTTCTGTTTTGCGGGGTGATACCAGTGGTGTGGCTCTGATATACTCTTACGGCGGTGGGATGTTAATTGCATGTGCGTGGGTACTTCTATTAACACTTTTTGTGGTGTTGGAGTTAACTCGGGGGCTAAGTCGGGGGGCACTTCGAGCAGTTTAGGTTAATGTGAGTAGAACGGCCAGAGCTGTTGAGAGGAAAAATAGAGTGAGGTATGTTTTAATTATGCCTTGTTGGATATTGCTTGTTGTTGTGACTATGGGCAGGTTAGTTGAGATAACTCCTTTCGGGCCGATTTTTTCAAATCATGTTTGATCTACTATCTGGCTGGCAATAGTTTGTCCTAGGGTTAAGTTTAGTTTTGGGGCTAATCGGTGGACGACGGCAGGAAAGAACCCAAGTATGTTTGAGAAGTTGTGGGTAACGAGGTTGGGCGTAGTTTTAAACTGTTTCCCAGTTAGTGATGCAAGTTCTAGTGCAATTAGAAGGCCTGAGATGGTAACTAGGAGGGCGGCCAATTTTAATGAGAGAGGTATAGTTATTACTGGGGTTTTGGAGGGCAGGAAGTTTGAGGTAATTAGAAGTCCTGCAATGATGCTTCCTCAGGCTAGTCGTTTGATCGGGTTGATTACGGAGGGGTTGTTTTCATTAATAGGGGTCACAGCTGTAAAGCGGGGGTGTCCTATAGAGACGAAGAAGATTACTCGGAGGCTGTAAACGGCAGTGAAAGAGGTGGCTAGTAAGGTAAGAGTGAGGGCTCAGGCGTTAAGGTGAGAGGTATTTAAGGCTTCAATAATAGCATCTTTGGAAAAGAATCCTGCTAAGAATGGAGTTCCAGTAAGTGCCAAGCTCCCAATTGTAAGGCAGGACGAAGTAAGGGGGGTAAGGTTATGTATGCCTCCTATTTTACGAATGTCTTGTTCATCATTTAAGCTGTGAATGATTGAGCCGGAGCATAGGAATAACATAGCTTTAAAGAATGCGTGGGTACAGATATGTAAGAAGGCTAATTGTGGCTGGTTAAGTCCGATGGTTACTATTATCAGTCCCAGTTGACTGGATGTAGAAAATGCGACGATTTTTTTGATGTCGTTTTGTGTTAGGGCGCAGGTAGCAGTAAACAAGGTGGTGAGGGCTCCTAGGCATAAGCAGGTGGTTAGGGCTGTTTGGTTATTTTCTATAAGAGGGTGGAGTCGAATCAAAAGAAAGATGCCTGCTACGACTATAGTGCTAGAGTGAAGTAGGGCAGATACCGGCGTAGGACCTTCTATCGCGGAAGGAAGTCACGGATGAAGTCCAAATTGCGCTGATTTACCGGTGGCGGCTAGAATGAGGCCTATGAGTGGGAGTGTAAGGTCAAATCCTTTTGAAGAGGCAAATATTTGTTGAATTTCTCAGGAGTTAAGGTTCGTTGCGAATCATGCTATGCTTAGAATAAGCCCAATGTCTCCGACTCGGTTATAAATCACAGCTTGTATGGCAGCTGTATTAGCGTCAGCTCGGCCGTGTCACCATCCAATGAGGAGGAACGATATAATGCCAACTCCCTCTCAGCCGATAAATAGTTGGAATATGTTGTTGGCGGTTACTAAGATAATTATGGCAATTAGGAAGAGGAGGAGATATTTAAAGAATCGGTTCATATTGGGGTCGGCATGTATATACCAGGATGCAAATTCGAGAATAGATCAGGTTACGTAGAGGGCAATGGGGGTGAAAATAACGGAATAGTGGTCAAATTTAAAACTGAGGTTGATGTCGAAGGTTGTGGTGTTTATCCATTGTCAATTAGTAACAATTGTTTCGGTTCCTTGGTCTAGGAAAATAAAGAGGGGGAGTAGGCTTACTAGGAAAGCTGTTTTGATAGCGGTTTTTACGTGAGTAAGGGCTCAGTTTTCATGTTGGGGGGTCGGGTTTATGGTGGTGATAAGGGGGTAAGTGAGAAGTGCGAAGATAATTAAAAGGGTTGAGCTTAGGATGAGTGTAGTCGGGTGCATAGCTACTACTTGGATTTGCACCAAGAGTTTTTGGTTCCTAAGACCAACGGATGAGCTGTTATCCTTTAGAAGCACGAGTGAACCACGGAATTTAACCAAGGGGATAGAAGATTAGCAGTCTCTAACATCAACAGATTTCTCTCGGTGAATAAGAGGACTTTAACCTCTGTCTTTAGAATCACAATCTAATGTTTTGGTTAAACTATATCTACAGAAACATCAACCTCACATAAGTTCCGGCTTCAGAATTAGGAGGATAATGGGGATGAGATGTAAAGTAATAAGTAGGTGTTCCCGGGTGTGGGTAGGTTCAAGGGCGATGATGTGGGAGGGCAGGGGTCCCCGTTGGGTTATTAAGAACAGATAAAGGGAGTAGCTTGCTGTAATTAATGTGCCTAGTCCCGTGAGAAGCAGGGTTCAATATGATCAGTTAAATATGGAAGTGATGATCATTAGTTCTCCTATCAGATTAGGGAGAGGTGGGAGAGCCAGATTAGCTAAACTAGCTATGAATCATCAAGTGGTCATTAGGGGAAGAACTATTTGTATTCCGCGAGCTAAAAGCATAGTACGGCTGTGTGTGCGTTCATAACTAGTGTTGGCTAAGCAGAATAGTGCTGAGGAGGCGAGACCGTGTGCGATTATAAGGATAATTGCACCAGTGAATCCTCAGGGTGTTTGGATCATAATGCCCCCTGCTACTAATCCTATGTGGCCTACTGAAGAATATGCGATTAGTGATTTCAGGTCCGTTTGACGTAGGCAAATAGATCCAGTCATAATAATGCCTCAGAGGGCCAAAACAATAAAGGGGTAAGCCAGTTCTTTGGTTAGTGGGTCTAGTATAACTATTATGCGTATCATGCCGTAGCCTCCCAGTTTAAGGAGGACAGCTGCGAGGATTATGGATCCTGCGATTGGGGCTTCTACGTGTGCTTTTGGAAGTCAGAGGTGTACTCCGTACAGAGGTATTTTTACAAGAAAAGCTAAGAGACAGGCAGCTCATCATAATTTATCCCCTCACGTTAATAGGTGCAGGGGTTTTGTGTATTGGAGAGTAAATATAGATAGGGTCCCGCTGTCGTTTTGTAGTAAAAGTAGGGCTACGAGGAGTGGTAGGGAGCCTGCCAAGGTATAGAATAAGAAGTAGGTGCCGGCGTTAAGACGTTCTGTTTGATTTCCTCACCGGGTGATAATGATAAGGGTTGGGAGTAGTGTGGCTTCAAATATGATGTAAAATATGATGATTTCTGTGGCCCCGAATGCTAAGATTAGAAATGTTTGAAGGGAGACCAGAAGGGAGATGTAGGTCCGTTGGCGGTTTAGGGGTTCAGGAGAGATGTGATTTTGGCTAGCAAGGATCATAAGGGGTAATAATCAGCAGGTTAATACTAGCAGAGGTGTTGATAAGGGGTCGGTTGCTATATAAAGGTTAGAGGAGGACCACCCGGTTTCTGATGATCATTTAAGTCAGGATAAACTTGCTAAGGCGATAATTAAACTCTGTGCGATTGATGTAGTTCATAGTCATTTTGCGGGGCTAAGTCAGATCGTTGGGATAAGCATGAGTGTAGGGATCAGGATTTTTAACATTGGAGTAGATTTAGGCTTTGGAGGCGGTCCGTGCCATGAGTTCGTGCAGTTGCTACTAGCAGGGCTAGGCCTGCGCTGGCCTCACAGGCTGAAAATGCTAGCAGAAGTATAGGAGCTACTGAGTAGCCAGTTGCTTCTATTTGGAGGGCCCATAGGGATAGGGCAATAAATAGAGATAATATTATACCTTCTAAACATAGAAGGGCTGAGAGAAGATGGGTGCGGTGAAATGCGAGTCCTATAAGCCCTAGGATAAAGGCTGAGGTAAAGCTGAAGTGTACTGGTGTCATAAGGCGGTCATGGACTTAAACCATGGTCTTTTGAGCCGAAATCAAGGGTCTTGTTTTGGACTAACTGCCTATTCGGCTCATTCTAAGCCCCCCTGGGTTCACTCATAGATTAGGCCTAGAGTGAGGAGGGCGAGCACGGCAGTGGATCAGGCAAGTGTAAGGGCTGGGGTGGTAAGCTGATCTCCTCAGGGCAATGGAAGGAGGAGGGCAATTTCTAGGTCAAATAGGAGGAATAGGATGGCGATTAGGAAGAAGCGTAGGGAAAAGGGCAGGCGGGCGGACCCCAGGGGGTCAAATCCACATTCATAGGGGGAGAGTTTTTCTGCGTCGGGGGAAATTTGTGGCAATCAGAAAGAAATAGTGGCTAGTACTGCGGACAATGTGATGGTAATAGCAAGGATTGTTGTAATCAAGTTCATTATCTTTCCTTGGATTTTAACCAAGACCGGGTGATTGGAAGTCACTTATACGTATTAATACTAGAAAGATTATGAGCCTCATCAGTAAATAGAGACGTACAGGAACAGTCATACGACGTCTACAAAGTGTCAATATCAGGCGGCAGCTTCAAAGCCGAAGTGGTGTTCAGATGTAAAATGGTATTGAATTTGTCGTAGGAGGCAGATGGCTAGAAAGGTAGAGCCAATAATTACATGTAGGCCGTGGAATCCTGTGGCGACAAAGAAAGTAGAGCCGTATACGCCGTCAGCGATTGTAAAGGGGGCTTCGTAATATTCTATACCTTGAAGGAAAGTGAAGTAGAATCCTAATAAGATAGTGAGAGTAAGAGCTTGAACAGTTTGTTTTCGCTCCCCCTCTATAATGCTATGGTGGGCTCATGTAACGGTAACACCAGATGCTAGAAGGACTGCAGTATTAAGAAGTGGGACTTCAAATGGGTCAAGAGTAATAATGCCTGTGGGGGGCCAGCAGCCCCCTAACTCAGGCGAGGGCGCTAAACTAGAGTGGTAGAAAGCTCAGAAGAAGCCTAAGAAAAAGAATACTTCGGAGGTAATAAATAAGATTATGCCATATCGTAGCCCTTTTTGGACCGGGGGTGTGTGGTGTCCTTGGAAGGTGCCTTCTCGGATAATGTCTCGTCATCATTGGTATATGGTAAGAAGTAACAGAATATTTCCTATGGCGAGTAGTGTAAGTGAGTGGAAGTGGAATCAGACTGCAGTGCCTGATGTAAGTAAAAGGGCGGCAATTGCGCCGGTTAGAGGTCAGGGGCTTGGGTCAACCATGTGGTATGCGTGTGCTTGGTGTGCCATTAGACGTTTTCTTGTAAATAAAGGCTTAGGAGTAGAACAAAGACATAGGCTTGGATCATAGCAACGGCAATTTCAAGAAGGGTAAGTAAGAACAGGACAATAGAGGTCAAGATCGCTACTGTGGGTATGAGGGGTAGGAGGACGAAGGCTGCTGTGGCGATCAGTTGAATAAGAAGGTGGCCTGCCGTAAGATTGGCTGTAAGTCGTACACCAAGGGCGAGGGGGCGAATAAAAAGGCTAATTGTTTCGATAATAATAAGCACTGGGATTAAAGGGACGGGGGTTCCTTCGGGCAAGAGGTGACCAAGGGCAGCGGTGGGTTGGTTCCGCATGCCAATAATTACTGTTGCTAGTCATAGTGGTACTGCAAGGCCTATATTTAGGGAGAGCTGTGTGGTGGGGGTAAATGTATACGGAAGTAGGCCCAGTATATTTAGGGTGATAAGGAAAAGTATCAGGGAGGTTAGTAGAACTGCTCATTTATGGCCTCCTAAGTTGAGGGGCAAAAGAAGTTGCTGAGTAAATCGGTTGATGAACCATCCTTGTAGAGTGATTAGACGGTTGTTTAGTCAACGGGCGGAGGGGGTAGGGAAGAGAATTCAGGGAATGGTTAGTGCCACGGCAATAAGTGGGATGCCTAGATATGTGGGGCTCATAAACTGGTCGAAGAAGCTTAGTGTCACGGTCAGTTTCAGGGTTCAGGTTTAGTTTTTTCAGTGCTTTGTGAAGTAGGCTCATTTGTGAAGATGTGGCCTAGGACTTTGGGGGGAATAACAGTTAGGAAAACCAGTCATGAGAATACTAAAATAGCAAATCAGGGGGCGGGGTTGAGTTGGGGCATGTCACTAGGGGCGGTTGGGGGCCACCAATCTTTAGCTTAAAAGGCTAACGCTATTCCCGGTTTAGCTTCTTAGTGAGGCATCTTCAAGTATTACAGTGGATCATTTCTCGAAGTGTTCGAGTGGCACTGCTTCAACAACGATGGGCATGAAGCTGTGGTTTGCCCCGCAGATTTCAGAACATTGTCCGTAGAATACCCCAGGTCGAGAGGCAATAAAGGCTGTTTGGTTTAATCGTCCTGGGACTGCGTCTATTTTAACACCAAGGGACGGGACGGCTCAGGAGTGAAGGACGTCTTCAGCCGAGACGAGAACTCGGATCGGAGATTCTACAGGGATAACTATTCGGTGGTCTGTTTCTAGGAGGCGAAATTGGCCGGGCACTAAATCTTGGGTGGGGACTATATAAGAGTCAAAGCCTAAGTCTTCGTAGTCGGTGTACTCGTAGCTTCAATATCATTGGTGGCCCATTGCTTTAATAGTAAGATGCGGGTCATTAATTTCGTCCATGAGATACAGGATTCGGAGGGAGGGGAGAGCGATAAGAATAAGGATAACTGCTGGGAGGACGGTTCAAACAATCTCGATTTCTTGAGAATCAAGGATATACTTGTTAGTGAGTTTGGTAGAGACTATCGCTACGATGATATAAAGCACTAGTGTGCTGATAAGAAGAACAATCATAAGAGCGTGGTCATGGAAATGAAGAAGTTCTTCTATTACAGGGGAGGCCGCGTCTTGGAATCCTAGTTGTGAGGGATGTGCCATTATAGCTAAGTGCTTAAGACACGCGGGGTTTTAACCCACAATTTTGCCTCGACAAGGCAATGTAATAGACTAGTTTTACTAGTGTCTTATGGAAGAAAGTGGCAGAGTGGTTATGCGGTTGGCTTGAAACCATCACATGGGGGTTCAATTCCTCCCTTTCTCGTTAGTTTGCTTGTACTTGAACAAATGCGGGCTCTTCAAATGTGTGGTAGGGTGGGGGACATCCATGCAGTCACTCTACGTTTGTTGAAGTTATTTCGATTGACGCTACTTCTCGTTTGGCGGCAAAAGCCTCTCAAAGAATAAACAGGAATATAATTACAGCTACTAAGGAGATAAGAGACCCGATTGAGGACACAGTGTTTCATAGTGTGTAGGCGTCCGGATAGTCAGAGTACCGCCGGGGCATTCCTGCGAGTCCTAGGAAATGCTGCGGGAAAAAGGTTAAATTTACACCGATAAATATAATTCCAAAGTGGATTTTAGTTCATGTGCTGTGGAGGGTATATCCCGTAAATAACGGGAATCAGTGTACGAAAGCACCTATAATGGCAAAGACAGCTCCTATAGAAAGTACATAGTGAAAGTGGGCGACCACATAATAAGTGTCGTGGAGAACAATGTCTAATGAGGAATTAGCAAGGACAATGCCCGTGAGTCCCCCGACTGTAAATAGGAAAATAAACCCCAGGGCTCAAAGAAGCGGTGTTTCTCATTTAATTGAGCCGCCGTGTAGTGTGGCTAGTCAGCTAAATACTTTTACTCCGGTGGGGATGGCGATGATTATGGTGGCAGATGTAAAGTAGGCACGAGTGTCTACATCTATTCCGACAGTAAACATATGGTGGGCCCAAACGATGAATCCTAGGAGTCCGATGGCTATTATAGCTCAGACTATTCCTATATACCCGAAGGGTTCTTTTTTACCGGAATAGTATGCAACGATATGGGAAATCATACCAAAGCCTGGGAGAATAAGAATATAGACCTCCGGGTGACCAAAGAATCAAAAGAGGTGCTGGTATAAAATTGGGTCCCCTCCGCCTGCCGGGTCAAAGAAAGTGGTGTTTAGATTTCGGTCCGTGAGTAACATAGTAATGCCTGCTGCTAGAACGGGGAGGGAAAGTAACAAAAGGACAGCAGTAACTAAGACAGCTCAAACAAAAAGCGGGGTTTGATATTGAGAAATAGCTGGGGGCTTCATGTTAATAATGGTTGTGATAAAGTTAATGGCCCCCAAAATTGAGGAAATGCCAGCTAAATGAAGGGAGAAGATAGTTAAATCAACGGAGGCCCCTGCGTGGGCGAGGTTCCCGGCTAGAGGGGGGTAGACTGTCCATCCCGTACCGGCGCCAGCTTCAACCCCTGACGAAGCCAGGAGAAGGAGAAAGGACGGTGGGAGGAGTCAGAAGCTTATGTTATTTATTCGAGGGAATGCTATGTCTGGGGCCCCAATTATTAGAGGGATTAATCAGTTTCCAAAGCCCCCGATCATAATTGGTATGACTATAAAGAAAATCATAACGAAGGCATGGGCTGTTACGATTACGTTATAGATCTGGTCATCCCCTAGAAGAGCTCCGGGTTGGCTTAACTCTGCCCGAATCAAGAGGCTAAGGGCGGTGCCGACTATTCCGGCTCAGGCACCAAATACTAAATAAAGGGTGCCAATGTCTTTGTGGTTGGTTGAGAAAAATCATCGTGTGATTGCCACAGGTAGGGTGGCTGAGAGTTTAAGCGGTGGATTGTAGCTCCATGAACAGAGGTTTAAATCCTCTCCTTATCAAGCTCTGTGGTGTACCACACGTTAGATTGCAAATCTAAAGAAGTAGGCTAATAGCCTGCCGGGGCTTTCCCCCGCCTCGCCCCCCCGGACGGCGGGGGAAAGTAGATGGATGCTCGCTGGATAGAGCGCTTAGCTGTTAACTAAGAATTTGTAGGATCGAGGCCTTCCCACCTAGAAAGGCTTTAGCTTAATTAAAGTGTCTGGGTTGCATTCAGAAGATGTGGGATAAAGTCCTGCAAGTTTTAACAAGGGCTGGGAGATTTTCACTCCCGCTTAGAGCTTTGAAGGTTCTGGGTCTTAATACTATCCTAAGCCCTTTTACAAGGTTAACATTGCAGTTACAGCTGGAGTGAGGGGAAGTAGGGCTAGGGCTATAATAGTAACAATCGAAAGGGGCAAGGTAATGATAGTAAAGTCAAGGCGTCACGGGGCTATAGCAGTTAAGGTATTGGGGTAAATAGTAAGGGCTATGGCATAACAGAGGCGTAGATAAAAGTAGAGACTAAGGAGGGCTGCTATGGCAGCTAGTGTGGCAGGTAGTGGAAGTTCTTGTTTTGTGAGTTCTTGTAAAATAAGTCATTTAGGCATAAATCCCGAGAGAGGAGGTAGGCCTCCTAGGGATAACAATACTAGAGCGGTTAGTGGGGCGAGAGCAGGGGATTTAGTTCAGGAAGTTGCTAGAGTATTGATAGTTAAAGAGTTGTTGGTTTTCAGTGCAAGGAATGCTGAAGATGTTATGATGATATACAGGAAAAGGCTGAGGAGTGTCAGGTAAGGTGCGAATTGTAAAATGAGCACTATTCACCCTAGGTGGGCGATTGAAGAGTATGCTAAAATTTTACGCAGCTGGGTTTGGTTAAGCCCTCCTCATCCTCCTACGAGGATTGATAGAAGGCCTAATGCGATAAGTAAGGAGGGGTCAATGGCTGGGGCTACTTGAATTATAAGTGCGAAAGGTGCTAGTTTTTGTCATGTTGACAGGATAAGTCCTGTAGTAAGTTCAAGTCCTTGAAGAACTTCCGGAAGTCAGAAGTGAACGGGCGCTAGCCCAAGTTTAAGTGCAAGGGCCAGTATTGCTGTCGTAGTTGCTAAGGGGTGGGATAGCTGGTGAATTTCTCATTCTCCTACTAGTCAGGCATTGGTGGTGCTAGCAAATAGGATCATTGCTGCGGCGGTTGCTTGTGTTAAAAAATATTTGGTAGTAGCTTCAATTGCTCGAGGGTGATGTTGTTGTGCCATGATCGGAATAATAGCGAGTGTATTGATTTCTAGGCCTATTCATGCGAGAAGCCAATGTGAGCTGGCGAAGGTGAGGACTGTGCCTAAACCTAAGCTAGAAAGTAAGATGGTGAGTACGTAGGGGTTCATTAGTAAGGGAAGGATTTTAACCAACATATTTGGGGTATGGGCCCGAAAGCTTAATTAGCTGACCTTACTAGAAAGTGGTGTAGTGGAAGCACCAAGAGTTTTGATCTCTTGAGGATGGGTTCGAATCCCTTCTCTCTAGAATTGAGGGGACTTGAACCCCTATCAGCCACGCTATCAAGGTGGTCCTTAAGCATTCAGGCACAATTCCTTGGAATTAAAGTTGGGGAGGGAGGCCGGCTAGTGCAATAGGAAGCGCGAGGTGTCATAGGACAAGTGCTAGGGTTAATGGAAGGAAGCTTTTTCAAACTAAATGCATAAGTTGGTCGTATCGAAATCGTGGGTAGGAAGCTCGTACTCACAAAAACACAACGGAGAGTAGGGCAGCTTTCGTTATCAGATTTATGGCTGTTAGTTCAGGGAAAGCGGGGATGTGGGATGCGCCTAGAAATAGGACGGCTGAAAGTGTATTTATTAGAAGAATATTAGCGTATTCAGCCAGGAAGAAGAGGGCGAATGGTCCTCCAGCGTATTCTACGTTAAATCCTGAAACTAATTCTGATTCTCCTTCCGTGAGGTCAAAAGGTGCACGGTTTGTTTCAGCTAAAGTAGAAATGTATCATATGGCGGCAAGGGGTCAGGCTGGTACTAGTAGTCAGATGCTTTCTTGAGCTACGTTGAAGGTTTGGAGTGTAAATCCTCCTGTGAAGATAATTACGCTAAGTAAGATTAGGCCTAGGCTGACTTCATAGGAGATGGTTTGTGCTACTGCTCGTAGGGCTCCAATTAAGGCATATTTGGAGTTTGAAGCTCACCCAGAGCCCAAGATAGAATATACGGCAAGGCTAGAAAGTGCGAGGACAAACAGTACCCCCAGGTTCAGGTCTGTAATAGGGTAGGGGATGGGTATAGGGGCTCATAGCGTAAGTGCAAGTGTGAGGGCAAGTATAGGTGTAGCGAGAAATAGGAACGGGGAGGAGGTGGAGGGTCGAACTGGTTCTTTAATAAAGAGTTTTAGGCCGTCCGCGATAGGTTGAAGTAATCCATATGGGCCAACGATGTTAGGTCCTTTCCGAAGTTGCATATACCCAAGGACTTTTCGTTCGAGTAGGGTTAGGAAGGCAACTGCTAATAGAACAGGTACGATGTACGCAAGTGGATTAATAACGTGGGTAATTAGGGTGGTGATCATAGCTAAGGAGAGGGTTTGAACCTCTGAGAAAAAGGGCTTAGGCCTCTCGCAATTACCGGGCTCTGCCACCTTAGCGCGCCGTTCTTTTTGGCAATCTCGGTGTGCCCCCTTGTCTGTTTTAGTTGCCTTCATCAGGTGGGGGTGGGGCGTGCCTTAAGCATGGGCCCCTTCTTTCCGGTCCTTTCGTACTAGGAAACATCACTTCATAGATAGAAACTGACCTGGATTACTCCGGTCTGAACTCAGATCACGTAGGACTTTAATCGTTGAACAAACGAACCCTTAATAGCGGCTGCACCATTAGGATGTCCTGATCCAACATCGAGGTCGTAAACCCCCTCGTCGATAGGGACTCTGGGAGAGGATTGCGCTGTTATCCCTAGGGTAACTCGGTCCGTTGATCGGCGTTCGCCGGATCATTTTTGGTCAGAAATTCTGGTGCTTAGAGCTGTAGCTCTCGGCTGTGGGGGCAGTGCCCCCAGTCCACATGGGGGCTTTATTTTCCCCCGCGGTCGCCCCAACCAAAGACATATGGGCTAGGGGTCACTGCGTTTCTACTTGTTAATTTAAGTTTACTTGACGTGATCTGCCTGGTGTCTAAAGCTCCATAGGGTCTTCTCGTCTTATGTACTTATGTCCGCTTCTGCACGGGCAGATCAATTTCATTGACTTGGGAGAGGAGACAGCTAAGCCCTCGTGATGCCATTCATACAGGTCTTCATTTAAAAGACAAGTGATTGCGCTACCTTCGCACGGTCAAAATACCGCGGCCGTTAAACCCATAGTCACAGGGCAGGCGGGACCTCTTATGCTTTGATTTGCAAGAGGCGATGTTTTTGGTAAACAGGCGAGGCTTGTGTTTGCCGAGTTCCTTCTCTTCCTTTGGGTCTTTCCCTGTGGGCACTCCTGTGTGGGGTTAACGATTAGTTGTGTAGGTTTTTCTCGGTGTTTGCTCTGGCCTACAGTTCCCTCTTGGCTTGGGTTCGTTATTTGTCGGTGGGGGGTCCGGTCCGACTTACACATGTGCTGGGAGAGAGTTATTCTCTCTTATTACTCATTCTAGCATAATCTCTTCCATGGGGGGCATGGAGCGGCTTAGTACGGTTAGGGGGGTGGGATTTCTTACCAGGATAAGAGGTTTATATCTGTCTGAGCTTTAACGCTTTCTGTGCAGGTGGCTGCTCTTAGGCCCACTGTAACAGGTTACCTTATTAATTATGATCCTTAGCCGCCTGTAAAGGTTGTGTCCTTGTTCAAAGGAGCTGTACCTCCTTTGATTAACTCTCTTGGTTTCTTTGGGACAAGGTTAGTTTTACCTTGGGGTCTTAAGAAAGCCAGGGGGCTGAACTTCTATTCATTTCCTAAGCAACCAGCTATAACTAGGCTCGATAGGTTTATCACCTCTACTCGGGGCTCGTCCCACTCTTTTGCCACAGAGACGGGTTGGCCCTATAATAGGCTGTCCCGGAGTAGCTCGTCTAGTTTCGGGGGCCTGAACTAAAGTTCTCTTTGCTCTGGTTTGCTGGCTAAATCATGATGCAAAAGGTACGAGATTTAATCTCTGCTTTTCTAGGCTTAAATGGGTTGTTTCAGTTCTCTTTCAGCTTTCCCTTGCGGTACTTTTTCTGTTGCTCAATTATCTCCTTTTCTGTCGCCCGTACTAAGGTGGAAAAATGGTTTGTTGACTTAATTTTAAGTTTTGTGGGGTTATATATGTTGTGGTGTTAGACCAAATGTGTTGGCTAGCTAGTCAGCTCAGGGTGACCCGATTTGCACGGATGTCTTCTCGGTGTAAGGGAGGTGCTTTCCTATTTTAGCTACACTCTGGTTATTCCAAGCGCACCTTCCGGTACACTTACCATGTTACGACTTGCCTCCCCTTTGTTTGGTTAACTTCTTAGTTAGAAGGATAAATTAAACTTGGGGAGAGTGACGGGCGGTGTGTGCGCGCCTCAGAGCCAGTTTCAAGAGAACTCTCTGTTTTCTGTTTACTGCTAAATCCACCTTCGGACGTTGGTTTCACAACGTGGTTCGTAGTGCTCTAATTTAGAGAATGTAGCCCATTTCTTCCCACCCCATGCGCTACACCTCGACCTGACGTTTTGGGTTTTACCCATTTTGCTTACTATCGGGCCTTCACAGGGTAAGCTGACGACGGTGGTATATAGGCGGGGAAAACAAGAGGTGGTGAGGTTGAACGGGGGTTATCGGTTCTAGAACAGGCTCCTCTAGGTGGGTCTGAGGCACCGCCAAGTCCTTTGGGTTTTAAGCTGGCGCTTGTAGTTCCCTGGCGGATATCAGTTGTATCTTTCTATCAAAGTTTACGGCTAGGCATAGTGGGGTATCTAATCCCAGTTTGTGTCGTAGCTGTCGTGGGTTCGGGTACAATTAAAGCTGCTTTCGCAGTAGGTCTTCGTGCCCCCAGGTGCGTATGACGGCTGAGGGGGTGTTCGGCTTTATTAAACATTTTTCCGTAACCACTCTTTACGCCGGTATTTATCAACTAGGGCCTCTCGTATAACCGCGGTGGCTGGCACGAGTTTTACCGGCCCTCTTAACCTTAACTAAGTCAAGCTTTCGCTTATGGCTTAATATCTATCACTGCTGAGTTTCCTTGGGGGTGTGGCTTAGCAAGGCGTCTTGGGCTGCCTGGGCGCGCCTGATGCCGGCTCCTCGTCCCCGGGCAGGGGATTAAGGGCATCCTCACAGGAATGCGGAGACTTGCATGTGTAAGTTCAGTTAAAGCTGATAGTAAAGTCAGGACCAAGCCTTTGTGCCTGCGGGACTTTTTAGGGTCCATCTTAACAGCTTCAGTGTTATGCTTTAATTAAGCTACGCCAGC